TTCGGGTCAGCCTGCCCTATAGTACAGCGAACCAGTGCAGAAAAAATGCACGCGGGAATCGCACGAACGAACACTGTTATGCTTTCAGCCCGCTGGCGGCTAAGAACGGTAAGGACGAAAAAAAATAGATATATTTTTACGCATGGAAGCAGATTACCCAAATTAATATTAATGGGGACAGAGAACTAAACGACATCTCAGGCGCTATAGCTCACAGGTGATATCGGCGAGATCCAACCGTACACTATGGTCCGAGTTGGAAGTCAGAGGACCCATAGTACCTGCCCGATCCTAAAAGAACCGTGTAAACGGGAAACTTGCAGATTAAGTAAAAGGCGAAGGGGTCTATGCACCTGCCTAGTCTGGCAGGTTTTACTCTCCAAAACTCAAAAAATAAAACGGCAAATATATCTAATTTTTGTTGCGCCCTAATTAACATCAAAATGTTAATACATTATATATGATGATACATCCAGTGCCATTGATAATCCGATCAATAGCCGGGAAGGCCAGGCACCCAACGAGCCGCAGTCAATGGAGCCCGGCTCCTATGAGTTGGATTAGGAGAGTTAGTGAGCCGTATGATGGAAGACTATCACGTACGGTTCGGAGAGCACTTAGTAGGTAGGAGTTAATCATAACTTGCTACCGAAGTTTGACTCTATCCATTATGGTTTTTTTTAGTATTCTTTTTCTGAAAATAGGCGATCTTAACCTTACTTCTTATTATCTTTACCGGTACGCTTTTTCTTTCACTTTCTATTTCCATTGGTTGATTTCAAGCGTAGTCAATTTCAGTTTATTGGCCTTGTGCTATCATATGAGTAATGGAATTCGTCATTTATTGTGGGATCTAGGTTTTTTTCTAGAATTATCCAAAGTATATACTTCCGGAATTATTATGTTATTCTGTGCAGCTTTTTTAGCTGTATCAAATATTATCCGATTCTATTTTTCATAAGCACAAAATACGATAACCCCGAAAAAAAGTATATATATATATACTTTTTTCCCTGATAGCTCAGCGATGCCTCGGAATCGGGTCTACTTTATCTCGCGAAGGCTTAACTAAGACGAGCCTACAACCTGTCCCGGTACTATTTCGGCTAACAGGATACTTTCTAGATAGGCGGAGCCGTATCACGGACAATTGTAACATACGCTTCTATAAGAAGGGGCCGGACCAAAAAGGCCAGTTTCCTTTTACTTTCAAAAAAAAGGTGAAAAGCCTTTTTTTTGCATAGAGAAACCTTGGGGCATTGGCTTCTTCAAAGAATGACTGCCGCTCCTCTAATCTCAACCATTCTTATATCAAATGTTTCCACTTTGATTTTGTTAAATATTTTGTTATTCTGGCATATTCATGTGGGAATCGAAGAAATTCTGACAGATTATGTTCACCATGAAATAACACGAAATTGGATCTTGATTCTTTTCAGAGTATTTTGTTTAATAATTATCAAATATGTTTTTTTGTTTTTTGTTTTTTAAAAAACTTTATAATCATCTGAATATTCAGATAGTGCTATAAAGCAAAAATAAGCGCGGAGAGCGCAGCAAAAAAAATATATATATATTTTTTTTTTGCTGGTGCTAGTAGAGGCCGTGTCATAGATGGAGTTAGTAAGTAATTAAATGGTTACTAATGATGGTTTTTTTCATTGTCCTCTATGTGCTTGTTCTGGTTTATATCGCCCTTGCCATAAAGGGCAAAGCAGTACTTATTGGCTAAGGAACCGGCATGTGCTTGGCTTGAAACCGAGTTGGCTTTCAAAAAAGAGACTCTTATTATGGATCTAGTAAAATATTTAACATTTTCTATGATTCTTTTTCTTTTAGGTATTTGGGGGATTTTCTTGAATAGAAAAAATATCCTTATTATGTTAATGTCAATTGAGTTAATGTTACTTGCAGTCGATTTAAACTTTTTGGTATTTTCGGTTTATTTGGATGATATGATGGGTCAATTATTTGCTTTATTTGTTTTAACGGTGGCAGCTGCGGAATCCGCTATTGGGCTGGCCATTCTGGTTATAACTTTTCGAATTCGTGGGACTATTGCAGTGGAATTTAGGGCGACCGTTCGCGTCGCCTACAGTCATTGTTTAGCCATATGTAAATTATTCGCAGTTTTGCGCTAGCAGCCATATATCAAACCACGCGAGACCCTATTCCGCGTGCCAGGCATAGAGCTTACCCAACCACCGTGTAAACGGGTGGGAATCACAGCATGCTCTAAAAAAAAACGTAGTTGGAAAAAAAACAAGGAACACCTCAATCATGTTAGGGTATGTCTTTTAGGCTTTCAACTTGCTTTTTTGATATCCCATAAAGCGCAAAAGCGCCCGAAAGACCACAGGCAGCGTTCATAAAAGAAAATACGTTTGACCTGCGGTCTACTTCTTTGCTTAGTAAATAAAAGGTTAGTTATATATAATAAAAGGCAGCGAAGAGTGCATAGCAAAAAAATTTTATTTTTTTTGAACAAAGCCTGAAGGTTCACAAAGCAAACGAATGAGTCTAGCCCGAACAACCCAAGACCACTACGCTAGCCTGCTTTTGTATGAGATGAGCCCCTGCTCTGGCAAATCAAAGTCTCTTTCGGTCAAACTGGACCTGCAGTTAATCACAAGCAACTCCCTGTGGTAATGCACACGAGTGCGCGCTGTCAAGCTCTCAGTCTGCCATCGATAAATTATGGTAAGACCAGAATGGAAAAAGAAACCCTGCGGGCAAATATTACAGAGCCCGCACGAGGGAGCAGATTACCCAAATTAATGGGGACAAAAGACTAAACGACATCTCAACGCAAAATGGCCTTAAATTAAAATTAGCCAAGAACTGTAGGCAACACCGGTGAAATCCACTTCGGTCAACTAAACGAAAGTGGATGGCAGAGGACCCATAGTACCCGCCTGAGCCGTACGTAGTATAAAGATTTTCTTCGCTAAAACTACTAACAAAAGGGAAGGGGTCTAACCGTCTGCTGTACTTTAGCAGGCCATATTCAACCACGTTTTCTAGCTAGGCTTCTACGGGTCTCAACTGGGATTTATCCAAAAATAAAGAAAAAAGCAATTTGAGGCGCTGCCTTTACTTTAATGGACTTTTGGATTTTTCGCTTTCGCAAAGTTAGGGAAACCTATTCAGATCTGCAAAACATCGTGAACAACCTGGACTTATGAATAATGCCTTATGTTCAATTAGGGCAGCGCGACCTGAATCGATGACACCAATATCAGACAGAGGGAGACCATTGACGGGACCAAACTGCGAGCCCTACGGGACAAGGCACAGTAACCAAAAAAAGTTCAGCACAAAACGAATCTACATGCTGCCGTTTGCTATTCGAACGAAGCAGAATAAGAAGGCTAAAATGGAAAACGCCTTTTTGTTTTGAAGACCTAGTTTCAGAAGCAAAAAAAAATATATATATATATATATTTTGCGGTATCACGGGCACCCAGATAGAAGCATGGAAACGATCCGTAAGTGGAAGAGGTACTCCATGCAAAATATGAAACCGAAAGGGGGATATACTAAAAACCATACTGTCTTCAATGTTAGCTTAGTGGCGTCCTTGTCAAAAGCCTATTTTGACTATCTAAAATTCGTTTCATACGTTCTAAACTGCAGAGTAAATTCTGCTATCAAGGATCCTCTGGCATCACTTGCTTGATGACTAAAACGCTGCGTAACTGCTCTTTGTGCTTCCTTCATTATATTGTAAATTTGAATAGAATGCACCATGTTCGAAGTATTAAGGACGAGCTCAGAGGAGATAATGAAAATGCGTTTTTTTTTTATGTTATTATTTTTTGCTAGAAATTCCCCATGATCACTATAGTGAAAAAGCAAGTTGCTTTATGATACTTAAGCCACTTAGAAGTCGATCACTAGAAAAACGAGCCAAAATCTAACGACAAAGGCAAATCCAAGTAGAGGTTGAATTGGAGAGCCGTATGATGGGCGACTATCTCGTACGGTTCGGAGAGGGCTCGAATACCAAAGCATTCAATATGTTTCTGAGAAAGTTCCACTCTATTTAATTGCATGAAGGGATAAGCACAAAAAAAGTGCTTCGTCTCTATTCTTCAAAAACGGAGTATATGGGAGAGGCAGGATTCGAACCTACGTAGAAAACCTTCAACAGATTTACAGTCTGTCGCTTTTAACCACTCGGCCACTCTCCCCCAAAATAAATAAAAAATTATTTCTAAATTGGTCAATCCGCGCGTGTATGTATGGTATGTAACCTTTAATGGGTTTAAACTAATCGATAGATGCATGTACCGTTGGTATATATTATTGATTCATTCATTATGCACTTTCTTTAAGCATCCTACAGGATTTGAACCTGTGACCTTCAACTTAGAAGGTTGTTGCTCTATCCAACTGAGCTAAGAATGCAGTCCAATACTAACCTTCATTCATTCGTGAACTACAAAGAAAAAAGCTGTCTTCGTATAACAAATAAAGGGCGCGCAGCATAAAAATAGCGCCAGAAAAGTCATACATGAAGCAAAAAAAAATATTATTTAGCCATAGATTCCCGTGGCTATATGCGCTCTATGCCATGCCTTTTACTCAATTAAATATAAATGCTCGGCTGTAATACGGTTTTAGTACATAGTAATTGCATTATGATGAATGAGTACCCTTAAATGTAGTAAAATTCTAGGGGCGAACCCTGCCACTACTTACTAATAAGATGAAAATAAAATGTTGCTAGGCCCTTACGATTGATTGCACACTTTGCCGGGCGCAGTAAAAGCTAACCGAACGTTTTTTTCGTTCTTATTAGGTTTAACACACAATGAAATATCACGAATTTTTTATTTAAAACTATTCTGAAAGAAGTTAAAATTCGTTTTTTTTGGATATTTATTTGCTTCAGTTTAACATGGTTTACGTGTTATTGGTTTTCAGAAGATTTGTTTTTTTCGTCAGCGAAATCCTTTCTTATTCTTTCTTATTCAGGTTTTATTTGTACACAATTAACGGAGGCCTTAAGCACGTATGTTACTATTTCTTTAATATCATGCTTCTACTTTTTATTTCCTTTTTTAAGTTATCAAATTTGGTGTTTTTTGATTCCTAGTTGCTATGAAGAACAAAGAAAAAAATACAACAAATTCTTTTACTTAAGTGGTTTTTGCTTCTTCCTGTTCTTTTTTGTTACTTTTGTTGGGGTAGTTCCCAATGTTTGGCATTTTTTATACGAATTGAATAAAACATCAACTAATCTGCTTATAATAAAGTTACAACCTAAGATTTTTGACTATATTTTATTAACTGTTCGTATTTTGTTTATTGCATCGATATGCTCTCAAGTACAGGTACTTGTGATCTTTTTGCTAGAATCAAAAGGCATTTTTGTGAAAAGCTGCATAAAAAATCGTCGTTTTTTTATGGTTTTTTCGATTTTTACAGCAGCTTTTTTAACACCTCCGGATATCTGGTATCAAATTGTCGCTTGTTTACTTATTTATTGTATAATAGAGTTCACCATTTTTTACGCATTGATTATACAAGTTTATAAAAAGCAACTAGTCCTTTAACCGAAATTGGGCCATGGCCAGGAACCAGGCCACGGGGCGCAACAAAAAACGGCAAATATATCTATATTTTTTTTGATCTTTGGCCTAATTTTGCTTGATGCATAGCATCAAGCTTTAACCATCTATCTATTCCCTCCCGACTACTTTTTTTTTTGCTGATGCAGGGAGAGGACGCGCAGAAGCCCAATAGTAGCTTTTGTTCGCGCTGCCCTGCCCCACACCCTGGATGCTTTATGGTTGATTTGGATCCGGCCAAGCAGAGCAAAGCGACCATGACGACGCCATCCAGCAAGAAATAAGCGCTTCGCCGAAATGGAGCTGCGACGCCCACTATGCCATAGTTTCCGCCAATTCGATATGATATAAGACCAGGCTCGCTTATAGCTGTTACAAAGCTAGCCAGGGCGCAGCAAACAAAAGTATCTTTCACTCCACACTACAAAGCGGACTTAATTTTCCGCTTATTTTCCCGTCTTTAGCTCTGAAGACATAGAAAGATAATACGAGGCCGAGAAAAAAGCTCGTAGAGCATAAAACGAATGCTCCATCTGCCCGGGCATACGAGCTTTACTTTTTTTTTTTTGCGCAACCGCAGTATTGTTTTTATGTCTATAGCAAAAAGCCAAAAGTTGTTCAAAAAAATCAAAAGATTCCCGAAATATATTCTTTTTACCATCTACGAGAGATTAACTTTGTTATCGTTCTACCAATAAATAATTTCCATACGTTCCTGCTTTAATCAATAAGGTCTAGATCTATGCTATAAGGGAATTGTATTTGTTGAGGTTCATATAATACCACGGCTTTTAGTGTTTTATAATTAACCTCTAAATGAGTAGGTTTTGTTCTCCATATTCGGTTACTCTGAAAATTTTGTCTTATTTTTGCTCTAATGAAATATATAAAATTATCTTGATTAGATATAAGATCACCGTTAGATAATTGAAAACCAGGAATATTTACTATTTTATAATTGACACAAATTTTTTTATGACTTATTAGCTGCCTTGCTTGAAAAATAGTTAAACAGAAATTAAGACGAACCAGAATAACGTCTAATCTTCGTTCTATATCAAATAACAAACTGTTTTTTTTATCTAGATAAGTCTGCGTTTTAGATCTTTGCATCTTTTTAATGGGTAATTTTCCATAAAAAAGGGACAACTTTTGTATAGTTTGTAATTCTTTGGAAAAATCAGATTGTTTTTTATTTGTTTTTTTTTGAAGCTTCAAAATAATGGCTTTTTGTTTTTGAGTAAGTTTTTTGGTCTGCCAAACATTTTCTGAAATTTGACGACAAGTTTTAAATCTTGATGCAGGCATATGAAGTTTAATTAGTTTTTTTAGCCATTGCGGATAACGGGAATCGAACCCATATCTCCTGCTTGGAAGGCAGATAATTTACCTTTAATCTATATCCGCCTAAAATTTTTCTTCATTTTTTCTTGCTTTTTTCTCTAAATTTTCATTTACATAGCAAATTAATATTAGGTTGATTATTGGTTCCTTTGAGCCCATAATCTTATTAAGATAAGGATGGATGTCTGAGCGGTTGAAAGAGTCGGTCTTGAAAACCGAAGTATTGAGAATACCGGGGGTTCAAATCCCTCTCCATCCGTAAGTAGGTTAATTAGTTAACCATTTTTAAAACAAAACGGCATGTTGTAACCTTTACAGATCTTAACGTTGTGTAATAATTTTGCAGAATCAAGCAAAAAACAAGATATTCTCTTTATGAAAAAAAATATATAATCATTATTTATGATGATTCATTCAAGAAGAAGTAATGATCTTCAGCTGGTGGCTCTGTGCTTGGTAGCCGAAAAATGAGGCAGTACCCTGATGAAGTTTTATTCAACAGGACAGCGCCTATCGTGCAGTGGCTCAGCTCAAGGCGCAAGACTGAGCCATGTCGCAAAACGCGCCACGGTGCGCTGGACCGAAATATATAGATGTCATAATCTGTATAGTATTGGTCAAAAAAAAAATTTGCGTGTTTTTGTACATCACGCGCCCAACTACTATATAACAAAGACCACAATAAGAAATAACATAATAAAATCGCCAGTATACCAATCAAATGACCTACAAGATAAACTGCCGGCACTCGTGGTTCACTGCGCGAAAGCAAAGAACCGCTTCGCCCTCTTTTTTTCGACGCGGTCGAAGAGATAGGATGCTTAGATAGTACACCCGCAAACGCAAAAAACAATATGACTTATGGATCATTAATAAGCAAATCTAGTTTAGTTTATTTTTACAGTGATGAACCATGAAAAATAACTTTATCTACAGGCACGATTCAGAAACCATAAAACACAACCTAACCTACAGGGCTAGGCCAAATATGATGGTGTAAGTTCAATTCTAGTTCGATGAGAGGTTTTAACCCATTTATGTGACTGTGATTATCGATCAGCGATAAAAAATCTGGCAATCCATGGGCCCTTGAGCTACCATCTGAAAGGGTATTGGGCCATTAAAAGAAAAGGGTCTAATAACTGGAGAAAAAGAAGAAAAAATTTCCACAAATTAAATCAAATTTTGGCGGATATGATGGAATTGGTAGACATGCCAGGTTTAGGTTCTGGTGACTATAATGTTTGTGGGGGTTCGAGTCCCTCTATCCGTACAAGTCGGAACTTCAAGTTTTGCGATCAGTAAGCCTCTAGTCATTCGGCTAGCCTACTATATAATTACTGTTTCTTAGTTAATACTGCTTTTCGAGATAGTATGCCACCAGCTGCTGCACCCGGCATATTCAACTAATGGAAGTTGAGTCACGAAGTGACCACTTTACGCGCGGGTCAACCGAATATAAATGAAGAATAAAGGTGCCCGTTCCACAGTAAGCGCCAAGTATAACAATATTATGAAGTCATGACGATAAAATAACATAATGAGTCCACGATTATAGGTAATATAAGCTTAAAGCTAATCCTAAACTCTGTTTTTATCGCAAAACATAAGGCTATGACGATAATTTTCAGAAACTTATCTTTCCCTAAATTATGATTATTACCAGCGGAAGTTACAAGGCTCCAGAAACAAATATTTATGTAGCATTATTATTTCTCAAATATATCATTGTGATATATTTGATATTAATATGACATGCATTTTCTAATCCTACCCCACTTGTGCGGGAGGGGCCGCAGTGATCGCACTATCCTCTAATCACCGCGGTTATTTTTGTGTATTTAACGCCTCAAAAAAAACAGGCTTAGTAATTGGAGTGGTTAGGTTTAAGACCCATATCAAGATTAAGTGTAATCAGATTGCTTGATCTAGAAATATAGATCCCTATGATGTTTTGAATTTTTGTATTAAAGATTTATGGCTGCGGCCTTCACCCGAATTCATAGACATCTTTAGAACAAGCAACATTTGACAAAAAAAACTATAACTACTATTAGGGAATTTAGTATTATATCATAAATTTGTAAATCAATGGGTCTTTCACCTCGCATAGTATCTGTACTCTCGCTTCGCGAATCGAACACGAGTCGTGATCAAACTTTTTTTAAGAATTGTAAGAGAAGCCATGCTGCTTGATTGGCGAAAAAATAATATACGTTTATTCATAAGAAGTGTGCTCAATTCATAAATCAGATTATAAACTATTTATTATGTGCTCTATTTATTTACTACGTATGCATAAGAGAACAGCTCAGGCTTAAAGTTATAGCTCCTTCATTCACGATATAGATGAATAATTCGATTATTAAAAAATATTGTATATTTAGGAGAACATAAGCAAATTAATCGCCCCTACGTCGTTCCGTTATGAGCCATTGGCAGAGTGGGAAGTTATTTCGTTTTTGTTTTAGGTGGGTGCGTAGCACTTTACAAGCTTTAAAAAAAAGGCCGTAGGTAGATTTCTTGGAGTATAGCCAAGTGGAAAGGCTTCGGTTTTTGATACCGACAGGCAAAGGTTCGAATCCTTTTACTCCAGATTTATGTAATTTTCAATCTCATACAAAAAATATATATATATTTTTTTTTCAATTCCAATCCAATCTATATAAAGCCAGCTGACGTAGAAAACTACGCAAGCCTCCCAATGAAGCCAGAATAAAGCCTATCCAAATACAGAAAATGAAAGGTAGTTTCATTATGGTAATATACCAGCCTGTTTCAAAACTTCCAGTTCCAATTAAAGCATATAGATCCGTAAAAAGATTACTATGTATAGCTACTTTGGTAGTGCTTGTTTCTTGATTAGAAAAAGAAAATCTTTTTTCTGGGAACACAGTAAACCAAAGTGGGAAACTATGATGTTCGCGATTTCTCCATGATCTGTGACCATGGAAAAAAGTTGAAAAAAAATATATATATTTTTTTTCAACTTTTTCATTCTGGTACGAAGGCGCAGCAATTGGCAACAAGTCGATTATGGCACGAAGTGATTCATCATGATCAAAAATGAATGGATTTGTTAAGGACGGTTTATAAATAATCAAATTACCACAAATGGAATGAAAGGTGGGTCCATGTAATTGATCAATACCTCGCAAACAACAAAGCTCTCTTCCTATATGTAGTTCAGAACCTAAAGGCAATAATTGAGTAAACTGTTTCTTTTTTGTGTTAGTTAACCTAAGCCACAGCATCACTGCAGGGGCTTGGCTTCCGAACCGTACGTGAGCCTACGGCCTCATACGGCTCTTCTCAAGGGGAACCTGAAAACCCAATAATAAATAATAAAGCGGAGATTTACATGGCATTTGCCTAAAAATCTTTTTTTTCTGTTCATTTCATACGAACTCTTCACCATTCGTCATGTTGCGCCCTGAGTCCCCGCGTCGGCCTTTTCTTCGAGATTCACTTCACTAACGCGAGCAAAGTGAGCGTTTGCCCCGAAGGTCTTGTCTTTTCGGGAGAATCCTGTTCCCACTAGCTTACGGCCCGGCTGGCCTGCCAGTTTTACTGGAACTTAATGGGAATTATCCCGTTCCCTGGTTAGATTTTTGGATGTGAGATTTACTCCACGAAGAACAGTACGAACGTAGATGATATCATCACGACCTCTCTTTCCGTATCGCTAGGAATGCTTAACGCCATTTCGCCAACTAGCGTTACCCGCGGCCTTTCTTGCCATTGGCAAGTCTCTCAGTGTGGTCAATACTGGGTGTTTTTGAGCAGCGAAGCTTATACCCATTCACATTAAGTTCATCCTAAGTCCTTGAACCTTTTGCACTAATTTAGGAAGAAGCCGTCTTCCTATCAAGGTTCAAGAGTCGACTGAGCATTTCAGCGGCGGGATTGAGAACCCGAATTCAACCAGAGTTCACGCCTACATGGCGTGAGCTTAAACACGAGATAGTCGCGCATAAGCTGCAGGGTCGCACGACAAAATAACACCCATAATAAAGATGCAAACTCCTCCATGTGAAATTTTCATAGTCATGGGAACTTTTCGAAAGTCATGACCAACATCCATCAGTCTTTTTGGTAAGGCGCGAACAATAAAAAATCTATTCCAAATATTTTCAGGGACGGAAGAATAAGCTTGCGAAAAAGCAAGCAGAGAAGAAAAAGTCAAAATTTTTGCTTTTTCGTTGAAGCCGAAGGTTTTTAAAAATTGTAGCAAATAAATCAAAAATATTTTTGATTTATTTGAAAGAAATAAAAAGGAAAAATTTTCTTTATTTTTATTTCTTTGTTTCTTTTTTTCGTTAGGCCAACAAAGCGCTTGGCGCTTTGTTCTCTGTGCCCGCTTACGCGGTTTTATTTTTTTTTTTATTTCAAGCCTACGCTCCTTGTTTGCCCACGTATCGCGCCTATATTTAGATGATAAAAAAAAAGTACAAAATAATAAAAAACAAAGCACACCACAGAAAGATTCTAAATATGACAAGTCTCCCATAAATTTGAAAATAAAAAAATTGAAAATGAAAATAAAAAAGAAAAAAAATGCATTTTTAGCTCTAGTTTTTGGGAAGCTTTTTTCAATTATGTTGGGTAATACAACAGGTCTTGCTCTTACCAAAACTATCCTTTCTGTTTTGTCCATAGAGCGTATGCATCCCCTGGAATGTACATAAACTAAGAGCAATAATAAAGAGGTAAAAATAGGTATTATAGTACCATGAGAAAAAGGAGCACCTGTGGGAACATCTCTACTTACCAACCATTGAAATAGTATGGGTGCTGCCGTACCACAAAGCACAACCATAAAGATAAGAAAAAAAAAAAAGTTCTGTAGTTGGACCATCTGCTCTACTTGTTTTTAGTATTTTGCTTTTCTGAATAAGAGAATACAAGATAAAAAAACTCAAAATTAAAAAAAAAAAATAATTAATTTTTTGGCTTTATTTTATCTTCTTCGGCCTTCGGCGAAGGCTTTGCGCCCCCGGTACGCTACCTCCGTAGCCATAGCTATGCGAAGGCGTGGAGCCTTCGCATAGCAAATAAAAAAAGCCAAATCACCGTGTGGATTCGAAATTAAGCTAGCTTTTTATCTCTTTGGCCCGAGAAAAAAAGCTTTTTTTATTTATGTATTTTACTTGCTTTGTATACAATTAGTTTGTCATGGCCTTTTTTTCGTCCTCCATCAGTTTTAATAGACGAGTAAATTTCCGCAAGTGCACAAATAGAGTGCTTCGCCGCGAATACCATAAGATCTGGTTTACGGGTTTTGGGGCCCTCGGGCCTTGGTTCAATGGTAAATCAGATAATGCACCAACTAGCCTGGTACTTGATTGTTGCTTCATTTGAAAAAAAAACATCAAAGATATGCTAGTAATTAAGAGAAAGAAAAACCATAAAAAGATTCCTCGTGTAGAATCTGTAGCAAAACTATGAACGGAAGCTAGCAATCCAGAACGTACAAAAAAAGTTCCTAAAACACAACATAGAAAAGTAACCATATTAAGAAACAAAGTCCAATAATTCAATTTAGGTAAAATTACTGAATGAATACAAGCTGTAGCTAATAGCCAAGGCATAAAAGAAGCATTTTCTACGGGATCCCAAAACCACCAACCACCCCAACCTAATTCATGATAAGCCCACCAACTTCCTAGCAATATGCCTACAGTTAAAAAACACCAGCATGTCAAGATCCAAATTTGAATTTGTTTCCACCCATGGTATTGTGGGCCAGAAACCACTTTATTCGCGCTGCGGGTCCAACCAAAATGCAAAAACGCAGTATTCGCTTCACGAACAACACGCTTCGTACACAGGCTCTTCGTGAGATTCAGCCGCTCTTTCGACCAAAGCGAAGAAGGCGACACCAAATGCCGAAGCCTGGGCAGGCTCTTATTGCTACGCAAGATGAAAGCAAAACTGGGGTGGAGAGAACAGGTATTTTCAAATATATTTTTTATAATTTTTTTTGCATTCTCCTGGGTAATAAGCTTATTTGTTATGCGCGAGAAAGCTTCAAACATTTCGGCCTTACTTTTCCTTCGCATTGGCAAATAGAGCGCAGAGATACCATTCATTATTTTGGTTAGACATAAGCAAAAACCAATAGCACTGGCGACATATCCTGCATAAATGCAGGGAGGATGTATAGCTAATATAGGATCTTGTAAAACAGGATTTAATTCTGCAAGTGATTTAGTACAAACAAATGAAATTCGAACAAAAGGATTGGAACTTGCTAATAAGAAAATCGAAAAAAATAAAGCAATGCCCATATAAATTCGCCGTTCATCAATAAAGGAAACTTTATCATTTGCATTTTGTGCCAAAAATAAAGAATCTAAATTGTTACATAAAGCGTAAAGCAAAAAAAAAAATCTAGATTTTTTTTTTTTCAACTCTTTCCATTTTTTAAGCCTTATGATGGGCCTTTTATTTTCTCTTGCATTTGCACCATTTTCTAACTTTTTATCTGAGGGCTCTTGAACGATACCTGAGGGCGCCACTTCGGATTGGCTCTCGAGGGAGCTTTTACGATTTATAGTACCAAACAGGTTCTGCAACAAATGATGTCCGAATTGTTTATTCTCTTTCTTTATGAAGGAAGCAGAGCAAAAAGCCACAAGCGGTCTGCGAAAAAAAAATAGATTTTTGCTGCGCCCTCGTTTTGAAACATTGCAGGGTCGAACCCGATGACCCAAAAAAAATCCATAGAAACTTAGGATCCAACACCATAATAACAAACTGCCCTCATGATTAGACCATGTTCCTGATATTTTATAAAATAAAGGTGCATTAGCATTTGAGTTGGTAAATACATTGTAATTAGAAAAATCAGAAGAAATATAGCAAAACAAAATACCAAAGAAAGAAATAGTAAAAAAAAAAAAATAAAGTGGAATAGCCGCAGGTCTTTTGTTGTAAGTTAATGCAACGAAAATACTCAGTACTAAAAAATAATGGCCCAATTCATTATACATTTCGGTAAATTTTGCTTATAATTGGCAAAAAAAATCTATTTTTTTGCGTTTTCTAGTTCCTTTGCTTCTTATAAAGCCTCGAACAACTTGCTTAAACCCAATAAAAGTCAACCTTTCCTTAGGTGCTTTTGCTTGATTTATTGTTTGTATAAAAAAAAACCTGTTTTTTATTGTTGTTTTGCGGATTTATTTGACTTTTTACGGAAAAACTAGAAAAAGATAAAATAATTTGACGTGTTTCCAAAATGAAAAAAATACCGCTTAAACAAAAAAAGCTAGTAAGGATTAACAGGATTGGAATGAGCATAGAAATATGTATTGAAGTACCAAATTGGCTAATGCTGGAAGGTTGATGCAATGTATTCCACCAGTTTACAGAAAATTTAATTATTGGTATATTGATTAACCCTATACAAATAAAAATAGAAGCGACGTCCGCAGAAAACTGTTGAAAACGCAATGCACCTAAATAAATAAAAAACAAGATTAATACAGAGGTTAAACGAGCGTCCCACACCCAAAAGGTACCCCACATAGGTTTCCCCCAAAAACCCCCGGTTAATAGAGTAAACAATGTAAACAAAGCACCTATTTTGGCGCCGCTTTTGGAAAATAACTGAAAAAGTGGATGTTTTGTTAATAAGAATAACACACTGCTGATAGCCATTGCGATATAAATAAGTAAACTCATCCAAGCGGCAGGAACATGCACATAGATAATGCGATAATTTTCACCTTGTTGAAAATCGGATGGTGCTACCCAAATACTTAGATAAATAGCCATTGCTGCTAAGAACCAACAAAATCCAATGAGAATTTGTGCATAGCGAAAAGAGCATAACATAATCAAATAAGGTCGTAGTATTTCGAAATACATAGGGATTTTATAACGTTTTATCATAAAATGATAATCCATCAATGGCCCAGCTAGAAAAAAAAGATGGATCATTTCGTGCTAATTATTAAAACTCGGCAGCTTTTTTTCCTGCTCGATTTGCTCTTTGCTTTGTGGAAGCCTGCCGAAAAAGAGCCAGCCCAGCAAGGAAACAAATTTTCTTTGCTGAGCGATGCGCTTTGAAGCGCTTTACTGATAAGCCTTCCTAAGACATCTATAATGCAAAAAAAGATAAGCTTTGCGCTCTGCTAAGCCGGATCATTCCCGTCTGGGCCACCTAAAAATAGTTTTCTTATTCAAACTTAACCAAATCCCTGCTTTCTCCCTCTGCTGGAATTAGACAGTGTACAGAAGTCTAGTATAGAAAATAAATACAGAAGGAAAAGAATATATATATATATATATATATTCTTTTTTTGTTTGCTCCACAATATTTACGATGAGTGAGCCGGTATACCCGCAAAGGCAATCAATTCTATTGGCTTATCAACTTTTGTAAAGTAATTGAAACCAAAATGGGATAAAGAAATAAAAACAAAAGTAAATATCCCATTAATAAAAGAACATGAAACCATTCTGTTTCGGTAGAGGCGCAAAAAATGATTAAGGGTAATAGAGTGGGTAAAGTGGTAAGATTTTGCAAACTGTTCCAACTATGAGATATTATTCCAAGAGCCAAACAAGAATGAATACCACACATAAGAGTAAATATCAGACTTCCTATAATAAGGGTGAACCAATTCATTTTGAGTTGATCAAATTGATATAAAAGTTGTACCACTGGAAAAGTACAAAAAACACCACTTATTTGAAGAACCCAATGACCTACTAATTTAGAAAGTAATATTTTTTGCAAACAATAGCCGCTTGAACAATACAATTCGAGTGTACCATCTTCAAAATCATTCTGAAGAAAACGTTCAGGAAGAAAAGAAAACAATAAACAAATCCAAATTAAACCTAAATGAAAATGACATAAGAAGTCTTTAGAAAAGCCTATCATTAAGGGCATTACTACGATGTATGACAGAAATAAAGAAAAAGTCGTAATTAGTGTAGATAAATTAAGGAAAATCTGTTGATAAAAAAGTTTTAGAAACAGTTTCAAGGGCGAAGCTTCTTCATTTTTCAATCCGAAAAAAAAAATATATATATTTTTTTTTAGCTAGGGCCTGCGGCCTCGACTTAAGGGTTTTCGCGAGAGCGGCCAAGCACTTTGCGAAAGAATGACTGTTTTCGTAATCAAATTACAAAATAGATATACAAACTGTATAGAATCATCATTCACTGGAATGGGATAAGTGATTAATTTTTGTAATCTGTTTGAAATATTAGAATCCACCAAAGATACGATAGGTATTTGTAATTGATTGGCTTCAAGTATAGCCATAGAATTTTTATTTGCATTTATGATTACTAAACAATCTGGAATATCGTATGTCATGATTCCTTCAAAACATTTTTGCATTTTTCTAAAATGTGGAAAAAAATCGAAGGGCGACGATGTAGAGGCGTCTTTAAATTTGGAATGCGCAGAGAAATTCTGAAAGTGTTTTTGTACATTTTTCATATGTTTGCGATTGGTCAAAAATCCTCCAATCCATTTATGATTGATATAGCTCTGATTGGTTCTTTTCGCCATTTGTTGAACTATTTTATTATATTCTGGATCGGTATTTACTAATAAAAAATGGCCTTTTGCACGAATAATAGATTCAATTAAATTACACGCCCTTCGTAAACAAATAAGTGTTTTTTCTAAATTAATAATAGCCATTTCATTTCTAAATCCGTATAAATATCCTTGTAACCCAGAAGAAGGCATTCGATGGCCCAGATATGCATTTGTACTTAATAATTCTTGAATAACCAACAAACTAGAATTGTACATAGTTCCTTTTTTTTATTTCTGTTTAGATAGCTCAGGTGGTTAGAGCAAAGGACTGAAAATCCTTGTGTCAGTGGTTCAAATCCACTTCTAAACACAATAGAGTGAAGCTTTATATTAAAGAATTTTTAAGGAGTTCAGATCTTAAGGGAATAAAGTGGTCTGAAAGTCGATTTTGCAGTGGCTTTGAACAAAAGCATGCTTCGTTCTGGAGACTGTTTCACAAAAATATATATATATATTTTTTACTTATCTTGCTTCTTATCTTCGATAAAAAGCAACCTCAAACTTTGAAACCAAGGCCTTGCCAAAAGGCCGCGGGTGCTTAGCCGCTTGTTGCTCGCACTGTTTGTGTTGCAGATGGCGGCTAAGTATAGGATAGGGGTTGATCAAAGTTTTTGACTTTCCTTAGATAATAAATAGGTGCAGCACTTAGAAAGGAACGGTATAATTTCGAGTAGGCTAAGGACGGATTTGAACCATCTTTCTAGGATTTGCAATCCAATACATTACCTTTATGTTACTTAGCCATTTTTTCTATTTTTGGTATAAAAAAAAATGAATGAAAGGCCACAGTCTTCGCAGCCTTTTAGGCCTCACTCGTCAAGAGCCAATACACACGCGGCGACGGTACCGGACTCTTTTTTTGCGAGATGGGCCAACTAATGACAAAAAATGGGTGATATCCACATAAAAAAATCTATACTTTTTTTTCGTGGCTTCGAGCAAAAAGCCGCATGACACAAAACTATCATGTACGGCTCTGTAAGAGAACACAACAATAGCAGCCCGAATTTCGCCTCACTCTCTAGCAATTACTATGTAATTGCATTCCTCATGAAACTTATTATGAGGGCGCAGCGTGGTTTGAAAGCCTCTATAAGCAGATGCATTAGGTTAGAAAGTAAGTACTACTAAAAAAAAGAAAAAAGCAACATGAGCTTTACTCAATTATTTCCCCAATATAATTCTAGTTTGAATCCATTACGCGGAAGCGCTATACAATGTTCAGTTAAAAAATTACAACAAAACATGATATTGGTGAATACAGGGCTGAAAACTCCAATAATTTGTTTCCAACATGAGCTGAAAAGAGTGCCAATCACCAAGCAAACGAGGTTTATTCTTGGAATTGAAGATGTGGAAGTATTTGGTGAATCGAAAATGCTTTTGCCAAAACCGCTAGAAAGGAAATGTAAAAGCAAACTAGTTTGGACTGAACTAACAAAAATTTGGCGAAGTGACCGGAATTTGATCAAAGGGTTTATTTTGAATTCGGTCAAAGGAGGTTATGCGGTAGCAATCGCAGGTCATATAGCTTTTCTTCCAAAGAGTCTTCGCAGAAATCGAAAAGTATTTCATAGTCAATGGAGAATCTTCTCCATTTTGAACATGAACTCAAAAATTGGCAATATCGTTGTAAAAGAGATTGGTAATGGCAAACTAGACTATTCTTCGCCGGCAAAACCACGTCAAAAACAAGTAAAGCGTTTAGGCGCAAAACGGAAACACTTGCAAAACACGAAAAAAAACACATTTTTTCATAAATATGAAAACACCGAAAAAAAAAAAAATAAAAATTCCAGTTTTATTCCCATGGTTCTTACGACCCAAAAAACCAAACAAAGCTTAAAGCGCTTAAGCCCAAAGCCTCAAGCCCACACTAAGAAAACGCATGAAAATACGGAACGATCTACCACAAATAACGTATCTAGACTCAGAGATCCAGACCAAGCAAGGAATTAAATTTTGTTGGTGTGTTAACGCAGAACAACTAAAGAAGTGGGTTTGAAGAAAGGATGTCCTGGAAAAAATAAGCAATTAGTGCGACTACAAGCGATTTATCATTGCCCCATATACCCATGTGGAAACTCGATACCTCGATGATGGAATGAATAGTAGCGGAAATATTAGTAGCTTTTAGTTAACCTATCTATCTATAAGCTTAAAAAATATTTTTTTTTCGTCCAGACTCCGAAACAATGGTGGTGTTCGCTCTGCGTTATGTAGAATACTAATAACAAAAAATATATATATATTTTAATCATGACTCTAGTTTTTTTACGAACTTTTCCCTTTTCAATTTCCCATGAAAATCTGCGGCCCGTTTGGCAGGTTTTGCTTAAAGAGCTTTAACATTAAGGGCTCAAAGAAGAAAACTTGTTTTCTTCTCTCGTGATTCAATAAAAGTATTTGAATCAGCAAAGAAAAAGTAAAAAAAAATGCCTCAACTAGATCAATTTACGTATTTGACGCAATTTGTTTGGTTATGTTTTTTTTATATGGCCTTTTATGTATTATTATATAATGATGGATTACCCAAAATAAGTCGCATTCTCAAATTACGAAAACAGCTGATTTCGCATCAAAATGTAGGCACAGAACCGAGCGATTATAGTGTTGAACAGGATGTTGTTTTCAAAAAATGCTTTGATACCAGTATATCCTATCTGTACTCAGGTGTATCTGGAGCATCCAAGTGGTGTAACGAAATAGTAAAAAGCTTAAATGCTAATCAATTAAAACGAATGAATAAATCTTATGTATGTTCCTTGGGAGAAATTAGTGTCTCACAAGTAATAAAAAAAAACGCACTTTCAATTATGAGTCCCTCTACTTATCATATCACTTCTTTAGCGTCACGTCAAACCACAGCTCTTAACAAAATCTATGTTTTACGCGGACAAAGGAACACTCTAGTAAATATCAAGAACGGACAAAAAAAAAAGAAAAATACGAATGCGTGAATTTATTATATTTGCTATTTTAATTTTTAGTGTTTTAAGTTCAAAACAAATCTTAATTTATAATGAAGAAATTATTGTAGCTTTAAGTTTTGTAGGTTTTGTTATATTTAGTCAAAAAACCTTTGGTGAAACTTTAAAAGCTACTTCTGATGCGCGAAGCGAAGCTCTTCTTTCAGAGTTACAGCAATTGATGAGTTCTCAAGAAGCTCTGTTGTCCGAGTTGAAGAAACAGCATGAATTACGTAGTATAAGTTTGCGTTCAAGTACGCAAATGATTGGAGAATCTTGTATAAATGATCTGCTTACGCGCTGTGCACCTAAGTGCAAACAGACAGTGCAAGCTGTGTTATGCCAACAAGTAGAGCAAAAGTTAAAAACACTGTTAGCTATTCAAGAGCATTCTCGCAGCAGTTTACAAGAGAAGATAGTCACTTGTTTTCGCGAAACAGTTTGTGACGAATTTCGCTTTTCTAAATTGCGAAAACATCAGTCAAAACTAGTTCAACAAAGCATGGTATTATTGAAAGATGGAGTTCTGAAATGAACAATTTTGCACAAAGATGGCTGTTTTCTACGAACCACAAAGATATAGGGACTCTATATTGCATTTTTGGTGCCATTGCCGGAGTCATGGGTACATGCTTCTCAGTACTAATTCGTATGGAATTAGCACAGCCTGGCAATCAAATTCTTGGTGGAAATCATCAACTTTATAATGTGTTAATAACAGCTCACGCTTTTTTAATGATCTTCTTCATGGTTATGCCTGCGATGATAGGTGGATTTGGTAATTGGTTCGTTCCGATTCTTATAGGTGCACCTGATATGGCATTTCCACGATTAAATAACATTAGTTTTTGGTTGTTACCACCATCACTGTTACTTCTCTTAAGTTCCGCTTTGGTAGAAGTGGGCGCTGGTACCGGATGGACGGTCTATCCGCCATTAAGTGGTATAACCAGTCATTCTGGAGGATCTGTGGATTTAGCCATTTTCAGTCTTCATTTATCGGGTGTTTCCTCTATTTTAGGTTCTATCAATTTTATCACTAGTGCGCTGTGCGAGGCTCGTTTTCAGTGAGGAATAATATCCATATTCCTACCTGTATGTCTGATTCTTTTAAGGAAATACATGCAGCAGGCCAATGCGGCATTTTGGGTCAATAATCCATCATGTTTGCGAGCAGTTGGTCAATGGGGAGGCCAAAGGGGACTGCCCTCCTTGGTGGTATCCCTTAAGCAGGGTAGTAAGGGTCAGGTTAACCAACTTGATACGCACTCACTGCCTTGAAAAGGCTACATATCCCAAGCAGAATACGTCGGTGGTATATGTGTGGCAGAGTAACCCAGGAACCAATCTGGGCGAAAGCTTTGACTGATGTAGTGAACGGTCATCGTTGTTGGACAACCACGAGTGATTCTAACATAGGAACCGGCCTGAGCAATCAAGCAAGTGCGCAAGGACCTTAAACTACTGGAGGCTCTGACAAAGGTCAGGGAGAAAACACGAAAATAAGGCAACCACGGGAAGTAACCGCTTCACATCATCCGACAAATGATGCGCGGGCTCAGAGGTCTCATAGTAGTCAGGGGAAGGAGACCAACCCAGCCGGAACACAAAGGTGACTAGTCAGAAAACGATCCATAGTTCTTTTTCATCTGTTTTGGGCAAAAAAAGTGACTCTCGCAGGCCTCTTCAAAAAAATCAGAAGAATGGTTAATAAAGCGACGCCCGTACATATGCTAATAAAATGGTAAACAATTGTAAAAATAACCAGGAACACTATAATGGACTACGAATAATTCTATCGGATCCTAAATTTCTGGTTTACTGCTATGAAAGTATCCAAGGTAAGCCTGGGGACATTACTCGTAAAACCAGCTTTCTTGGCTTTGCGAAAAAAGGTTCAGATAGCCCAGCCCCTTCTAGATTGCATGGGAACTGGTTTTTCGAACTCGCAGATACGTATATGCAAAGGCCGAATCATAAATTAATCTGCGCCAAAGGTATTAAAAGATAAGACTATTACATCCAGATATCCAGCCTGGCCCAATTAAATTTAAATTAATAGGACTGTTTAATTATTGTAGTGTGGTTAATAAAAGAAATCTGCAAAAAATTATATGGTTCTTAGTTCACTCATCTAAGGCCGGCTTTAAAATTGAAGTTCCGAACTGGGTTCAAGAAAATTAGAGCTAAGCTTCAATGCCTGAATACTTAGAGTAGCCTGACGATTCCAAATAACTATAAGGTTCTACATGATTACAAGGTAAACAGCTACTCCGAATTAGGTTATGCAGGTTTAGTGGGCCGAAAAAGTTTACGAGTCTGGGTTAGGTCGGGTTTGTGCCATCTGCGGTGATAGGAATATGGAAATAGATCATGTAAGGACTGTTTTAGACGTTTAAGTAAAAATTCAAATAAGAAACTAAGGTTACCCGGTTGCTTAGAGCATATAAACCAAAGCAGATTCCATTATGTAAAGCTCACCACAAAGCCGTATCATGCAAAGGAGCTAGGAAATGCGGATAATATCATATTATCAGCCCTAGGCCTGTATTAAGTAACACATCCTTAGAGACGCACCTGATACAAGAATTTCAGCAATTGAAGTTTTCCGAGTGAGAGCTGTATGACAAAAAATTGTCATGTATGGTTCGGAGGGCAGCATAGACTGACCCCTATCTATTTTCAACATGCGTGGGCCAGGAATGACCATGCATAGATTACCCCTATTCGTATGGTCCGTATTAGTGACAGCATTCCTACTTTTATTATCTCTTCCAGTATTGGCAGGTGTATTTGCGCCTGACGAGGCAGCGATGTCTTGGTCGAATTTGGCTATATGCTGGGAACTCCGCAAAGACGATCAGCAGGGAACGAACCATGATGATTCGCCCTCAGAGACTATACGCCAAAAATCTCTGGCCAAACCTACTTTTGCCATCCAAGCAAACAAAAGCTTGGTGCCTATTTGGCCGGCTTGATTTGGAGTGATGGGTGCATGATCATAGTGTTTGCAAATCCTTTGGCCTCGCGGTCAATACGGGCCAAAAAAAAGGATATTGTGCGCATCAAAGCGGGTATAATTAAGAAGAGATGAAGATATAGTCCAAACTGCACCGCAACGGCATGAAAAAAAATCGATTTTTATTGTGCTCCACTAGCCAAAAGTGTGTGAATAGATTGGCAATTACCATGTTATTAACTGATAGGAACTTTAATACAACCTTTTTTGATCCTGCAGGAGGAGGAGATCCAATTTTATACCAGCATCTGTTTTGGTTTTTCGGTCATGGGCGCCATTGCGCCAATAGAAAAGGTGGTACGCTGCCCTTACAGCGCTACCTAAGCGAGCACAGCTGTTCTGTGCCTCAAATAAATTATCTGCCTGGAATGCAGATAACTGGCAATGAGGTGGGATGTTTGGGAGTCGATGTCATGAGAAAGGTAGAGTATGGTGCCAGAAAAAGAAAAGAAGCCCCTTTTTCTTTTGTTTCAGTTTCAAACTCTTTTAGGTTGGACCCCGGTAATAGTAGGGATCTTTTGGGATTGGAGTGTGCCCTCCCCTCTTTTAAGGGTAAGATTTCACACGCTGCGTGCAAGAAGCCTTCGGCCCTTGCCCGGGTGGACCACTCGAGACCCAACATCTTTCGAAAAGACAGATATTCTATTGGTAGCGTTGCCCTTGTGGTGGAACTTTTTTCAAGAGCCGAAATTGGCATTTCCATTCAACTGGACATTGTTGATATATCCAAGTCAATGATGCTATCACAGGGTGAGATGAGACGTAAGGCTATACACAATAACATGTGCGTAATGCTGAAACGTTTGACGTGGAAAGAGAGACGTGGCTTCTCTAATAGTTCAGGATCTCTAGACAGTCTCTTCGCTGAATGGAAGGAGACTCGAAAAGAATCACGAATTATTGCCAGAAAAGCCGCGGTCATCATGAACGAGGGTCGGTGGCCAATGTTGGGAAAGAAATTTACGGCTATTCATCAATTAGTAAAGAACCAACAAAGAATCCTCTCTCTTTTAGTAGCTTCCCTGGGACTCGGAAACCCGCTCCTGAGAGACTGCATGCTTGAAATCTGTACTCAACTAACCTCTCGAATAATTGCCGTAGATAATTTATATTATACTTCTAAAAGTCGAACTTCAGGGGTCGATGGTAAAATACTAAAAGCTTCTTCCCGAATCGGTCTAGTTCGTCGTATCTCCTGGATCAATCTAAAAAACTACAAGAGCTCACCCGTTCGCCATGTTTTCATTTTTGAACCGAAAAATGGTGAAAGGCTGCTGAGAATACCCACAATATTTGACAGGACCATTCAGCACTTGTTTAAACTAGCTATTGAACCTGTAACGGAACCCTTTGCTGACAAATATAGCTTCGGATCTCGAAGGGGAAAATGTGCACACATGGCGGTAGGTGAAATTGCTTACATACTAGACACGAAAAGGCAGAGGGTACGCAAGGTTAGCAACAATAAAATGGAACAAAATAGTAATTTTGTTTCCAAATGGGTTATTGATGCTGATATAAAAGGCTTTTTCGGTCGAATATTTCACCGATGGATCTTAGAGAATTTTCCCATGCCTAGTAGTACAGAAAATGTACTCGAGGAATGGCTTAAAAGTCCAATTGAATATCAGGGGGAACTTGAAGTATCGTTCAGCGGTGTCATAAGTCCTTTAATCGCGAACTTTGCTTTGGATGGCTTAGAAAATAAAATAACTAGCAGACACCGGACCACTATGACTGACCCTAAAAGGACAGAATGGATGCAAATAAAAGGCCATAGGTATCTCTTTAACGAGACCCGAAAAACAGAATCAGTCCGCCTTATTAGGTATGCTGATGACTTTGTCATTATTACTAATGATGAAACATTAGTGGAACGACTTTTTGAAAAAGCAAAAAGTTTTCTGGCGAAGCGTGGCCTCCAATTGTCGCCAGAAAAAACCCGCATATTCCCGTGGAAGATTGGAGAAAGACTTAATTTTATCGGCTTCATATTCCACAATATCGATAGGGCTCGCTCTCAGAGCCAAGTAACTTCCTTATGTAAGGTAGAAAAAAACTTCACTCGTGGGGTCCTCTACGTGTATCCCAATCCTGATAGGATAATGTCGCTGAAATGTAAAATAAAAAATGTCTTTTCTGAAAATATAGATCTCTCTCCTTACCAGATGATAAAATTGGTAAACCCAATTATTCATGGTTGGGGCAACTACTTTGGAATTGGCAACTTTCTTCGTACCTTCAGTCTGCTAGATCACTGGATCTGGCATAGAAGCTGGCGATATTTACATCGTAAATTTTCTAAAACTCCTCGACCCAGACTGGTTTCCCGATTCTATCAGGGGGTGCCCTCTCCCCGTGGCAGACTCTGGGACTTCCATGCTACTTGGATCAAGCTCAGTGTAGATGCCAAACGCCATTGTGCTGACGTGGTATGGATAACACTCCTTGCGTCTATGGTAAAAGAAGTTCCTGCTCATATGTTTCGAGCATCTCGTGATCTAGGTAATCCTTTCGTAGATTCAACCCCCTTTGATGAATGGAATTTTCGAATTCAAAGCTATCGGGAAATTTTTGTGGACGGGAAAGGTAACGAATTTAGCAGGCTATTCATCCGACAGAAGGGTATATGTCCCGTATGCAATCAAGGCTTAGGTTATTTGACTAACTCTACTTTAGAAATTCACAATCTGCGGCCTTTTTATAAGAACCCGGAAGTTTCTGGTAATGGTAATTCGGTGCACAAATCCCTTGTGCACTCTTGGTGTCTTGTTACAGAACATGCTTGAGGATAGACTACATAGGTTATAGGCATATTCCGCGAAGAGCCCAGTGCTTTGAGAGGAGCTCGCTGGGTTCTATGGGGGGCTTTGCTGGGAACGGCAAAATCTATCCCGATCCTGAGGTCTATATTTTAATTTCGCCGGGATTCGGTATCATTAGTCATATCGTTTCTACCTTTTCAAGAAAACCCGTATTTGGTTATCTAGGCATGGTTTATGCCTTGATCAGTATTGGAGTTCTTGGATTTATTGTGTGGGCGCACCACATGTTTACTGTAGGCTTAGATGTTGATACACGTGCTTACTTCACTGCGGCTACCATGATTATTGCCGTGCCTACTGGAATAAAAATTTTTAGTTGGATTGCTACTATGTGGGGAGGTTCAATACAATACAAAACACCCATGTTATTTGCTGTAGGATTTATCTTTTTGTTTACTGTAGGGGGGTGCGACGTGCTAACCGAAATGGATGACGTTTACTTCGCCATGACCCCAAAAATGGCGACAGACGGACGTATTCTCTCTCCAGTTGACGTGTAGGGGAGACCCCAGAAGCAAAGATGAGTAGGGTGAAAAAAACCCTCCTTTGGGGGCTTCCGAAAGGTGGTACCCTAAAAAGGCAAGGGAAGGGACCAAAAGCAACGAGGTAATTTGCACTAACGAGAGGCGAACCCGGTGGACCCCCTACCGGGTCAACGCGTCAACTCTCTCGAGAACCTCGTGCGTAGCCAGATAGCAGTAGGGTGCAAGCAATTCAAGGCTCAAGTAAGCCTCGCCCGCTATGAAGGACTTGAGGTTCCCAATCCCAACACCTAACCGGATGACGCCATTTCTGTCAAGTACGGGACAGCGGGTGACCCACCACTTCACTTTGCTGAGGAGGCCATCAACAAATGAGGTTCGAAAAAATCTTTTTGCTATACCCTTGCTACGCGGGCCAGGCGCACAGGCATGTGAAGACTTCACTAGTCAGGCGGAGAACTAACCTGGTAGCGAAAGAAATGCATTCCATTCTTAACAACGACAAAGGCAACCTTAACAACAACCTTAACCCTTGCAGATTTCTATTTCACGAAGACCTGACCGAGTTGGCATTTTAGTCCATCCCAGGGCGAAGTACGCCGGCCCTTGACGGCAAAATATTAGACGTCAACAAAAGAAAAATAAACAACTTCGCTCAGAACGCTTCCAATTTTAACAAGGTATGAGGCGCTTCGAAGGAGGCGAACGCCCGCCGCTTACTACAGTGGCCTTCTAGAGAAAATATCATTCTAGAAGCAATTGGGACAATAGTATATATAAGTGATTTACAAACCGGTGCCCTTATCAAGGTTTTCGACCCTTGTATTCATTTGGCTCACAGTCAATTGGAACTGGACTGCAAAGGCACCCCTGATGGCATATAACAAAATACTACGGCTTAATCGACTATCTAATTTTTGTGAACCTGTTAAAAAAGAGATAGGAGACTTATACGATGATTCATTTCTAAAGCGCTAAAAGCGGGATACGAGAAGACTACAAAGGCTGGATCCTGAGAGGAATATGCAACAACTATTCGTTCCTTGACAAGTTCTACCAATTAACAAATTATCTGAAACTCGTCATCAGGAGCTGCTGTGTTTGCACCCTAATCATAAAATTGCGGCAACAAAGAGCCTCGAAAACGTACAGAAATTTTAGCGCAGGGTACGCAGCCAAATACAAAACCCCAACCAAAAAGCTTGGTCTCGCTACGCCTCTTTTCAAAAACCTACGCGGCGGATCTATACTGGACGATACCAGATGCCTAGTCAACAAATCCGGACCAGTAAAAATTAACCACATGCACAAGTTGAGCCAACTCGATAAGAACATCTCACGGATAAACGAGATGATGACCATGTTCAACAGAAAGCGAATATCCCTTTGCAAGCTCGAGCACGAGAGAGCCGACCACGTAAAATATTTCTTCGGGCTCTCTCTCCCTAATAAAAAAAAACTCAAAAGGAAAAGAAGGAAACCGGAGAGGCACCGCAACCTCGTTCGACACGTCGGTATAGGCTATGAAACCCGTGTCAAGTCGTAAAAGAATTAAACGCGCGTGCAAGCCGTATGATGGGAAAACTATCATGTACGGTTACGAGAGAGGTGCACTAAAAGCGCGAAGGAAACCCAGAATTGGCCCCACGCGAGTAAGGGCGCCTACTCTACTCTTACTGGAATAGTATTGGCCAATTCTGGGCTGGACATCGCTCTACATGATACTTATTATGTGGTTGCACATTTCCATTATGTTCTTTCTATGGGAGCTGTTTTTGCTTTATTTGCAGGATTCTACTATTGGATAGGTAAAATAACTGGTCTTCAATATCCAGAGACTTTAGGTCAAATTCATTTTTGGATAACTTTCTTTGGTGTAAACTTGACTTTTTTTCCTATGCATTTTTTAGGTCTTGCGGGTATGCCACGTCGCATTCCGGATTATCCAGATGCTTACGCTGGCTGGAATGCCTTTAGTAGTTTCGGCTCATATGTTTCTGTAATAGGAATTTTTTGTTTCTTTGTAGTGGTTTTTTTGACTTTAACCAGTGAAAACAAGTGTGCTCCAAGTCCTTGGGCTGTTGAACAGAATTCAACGACACTTGAATGGATGGTCAAAAGCCCTCCAGCATTTCACACTTTTTCAGAACTTCCGGTTATCAAAGAAAGCATTTAGACGTCTTAGCAGATGGTGCCACTTAAGCACTTACTCGCTCTGCCCTCGAGGGACCTAGTCCATTGGGGGGGCAGAGCCCCGCCAAAACTAATTCCCGAAAAGTAATGGCAAAAAGATATTAATTCAAGAATGGCCTATTATTTTATACGGCATTAGCCAAAACACATTATCAATTGTATGTAATCAATTTTGTAATTAATCGCACTAATAGCTGCGCTCCTAATAGAAATGGCAAACATTCTACCATCTTTGGCTGTATTTAATAGACTTGCGTATTATTATTGGCGTATGAATAGATGTTCTTATTTCAATAGTCTTGTTAATACTATCAATGTGCTATTGCCATAGGCTGCGCCCTATTATATAGCTGCGCTCAATTATCCTAGCCGGCCAATTGCCGGCCGATTAAATAATTGAGCGCATCAAGACCGTACGAGGCCGCGGGCTCGCAAGATCGCGGCAGTGCTTGCTATATAATGAGGCCGAAGGAATAAAGCCCCTTCGGCCTATCTATTGGAGGCGGCCAATGCCATAACACAGCTAGTGGCGACATGCTATTCTTGTACCTTTTGCCGGCCTATTTCTAGGTTGCCAATACTTCTGGTGTATTCCTACCATTTGCGTACTCGGAAGCTTCTTATTCAATTTATTATCATATCTTCTCTTTTATTCAATAGAGATTGCCTGATTTGACGAATGAATGTGGGAATATACGCGAGCGAGCCAGTATTTATTATATTATACTGCCGGGCTGGCTTTCATAAGATAGGTTGGCATAATTTAGATAATTAATGAAAGAGACGCATATCTCATGAATTAAGGTTGACGGTGACGTAGATTACTTAGGAATTTGAAAATAACGGGAATCCGCTCTTCATGTTGCCAGCTCCAGCAATGCTGTCCGAAAAGCGCAAAACGCGGCACATGTAATCGAGACTTCTAGTTTACTAGAGCTTTTATTCCAACAGCAATTAGCTTTAATGAAACAACAATCAATACGGCATTATTAGCCAATATATATATATATATATATATATATATATAGTCTATACTAAAATATTATGTATTTGGCCAATAATAAATAAGCTATTTATTTATTTTATGAAAATATCTATATTTATACTGTTATTCACAGTTGCTATCAAACAACTCCTTAATTGCAGAATGCAGGATTGCTGCAGATTGTATAATATAGATAAGTTAAATAGTTAAGTAGTTGGTAACACCTACTTAACTTCTATCTTTTCAGAGCCGCATCAAACGCTGCGACGTTCTATTCACCCACTCTAAGCTTAGATTAGAGGCCCGCGGCCTTTTTTCGCAAAGAAAAAAAAAGGGCGTGAGCGGCCATAAAGACATTAAAAATATATATATATTTTAGTTTAACGTAATTAATCGTACTAGACGAGTCAACGTACAATGTATATTTTGATGTGCATATGAACTGCCTGGAGAACTTCTATAAAAACATTTGGGTATAGCAGGACTTGAACCTGCGACCATTAAGTTAAAAGCCTAATGCTCTACCAATTAAGCTATACACCCAAAAAAAAATATATATATTTTTTTTTATCATTATGTAATTTAATGATAATAAATGAATAAAAAACAACAAGGACCTGCGGGGCAAAAAATATATAGATATTCGAGGGATTCCAAGTGCAACGTGTTACGCATCCATTTCAGTCTAATTTTATTACTTTGGTTCTATAGAATATAGGCTTAGTAGGACTCGAACCTACAATATCACCGTTATGAGCGGTGCGTTTGAACCAATTAAACTATAAGCCCTGGATTCGATATGCTTACTAGCATATCGAATCAAACGTAACCTATTGCCTTCGTTAACTATAGGTATAGGAGGCTGGGAATTAAACGAAAGAGGCCAGTTAAAGGTTAGTGGCGTAGAATGAAGGCGAAGCATTTGGTAAGTTAACGAAGACCGAAGGCCGCCGCAGGCGCGCAGCCGAGAGAAAGAGAATCTAGACCGTCAATTAAAAAGCACGCGAAGTTATGCAGTATCAAAGATTATTTATGACAAGAA